GGGATTCCTCGGTTCGGGCCGAAGAAGCGAGGATCCCACCAGAGCGCCTTCTACTACTTCTAATAGGCCATCAACTAGACCAGAATCCGTCTCAACGAGTCTATAAGAAGTGATCCAATTTTTTTCATCGGGTCCGGGTAGAGACCAAAGATCTTGAGCGACCGATCCGGCAGAACAACTCAAAAGATAAAGAAGTATCGTTAATTTCTTCATGCTCGTTCCAAGTTCGAAGAACCATTTGTACAAATAAGGATCCCCTTCGTAACATGATTGCTTCTTCATATAGATAGATATAGGATCTATAAGGCAGCAATTATTTATAAGTACATTTTGTGCAACAGCCCTTCCTATCTGATAGAAAAGGATACCATGATCCGTAACCGGTCTTACATGCGCTCGCAACTCCCAAGTTTGTCTATGAAGAGCGAATCGAATTGTATTAGTGTCTATAATTGATTTCTTCTGTGTAATACTAATCGATAGGGCCTCATTGGTAATTGCTACAAGATCTCGTGCATTGTAACCCATGGCTATGGACCCGAATCCATTAGTATGGAACATTTTCTTTTCCAAGTGAAATCCCCTAGTATACGAAAGGGTGAAAACGTGCTTTCGTTGTTGTGGAATAAGAAGCCTTCGTATCTTAATGCATGTATTTAATTTATTCGGAGCTATTAGAGCGGGATCCACTTTTTGGGGAATATGAGTCGAAGCAATAACAAGAATCTCTCTAGTGGACCGTCTTTCACAATCCCCGGGGAGATAGTTCAATAATAAACCGAGGGACTCCGACTCATCCACATACAGATCATGAATGTTTGGAATCCATACTATGCAAGGAGACATTGTTCTTGCCAATTCGAATTGCAAGTTGATAGAAGCTAGGTTGATTTCCAACTCGATGATATACCTAAGTATCTCATCATCCACCGTATACTCCTCCCTCAGCTCCGGGTCCGAGTCCAAGTTCGAATAGTCACGATCATCAATATCATCCGCATCTCTAAGCGCATCCATATATTCCTTAGCAGGATCGCTATCATTATCAATCCCATCAATATCCACATCATTAAGCGCTTCCATATAGTCCTCAGGATCGAGATCATCAATAACTATTTTCAAACCCAGCTTGTTCAGAAATACCGTAATAAAAGGAAGATAGGAGTTTGTCGCTAGGGATTTGACCAAATAGGATCGTCCAGTTCCTATAGGACCTATCACTAAAATACCCCTAGAGGGGGATAGCGCTAGGCGGAACGAAAAGGGTTTCGGGTTTCCATGAGATGGGAAATGAAAACTATTGGCCCCACACGAGGTTTGTGAATAAGTGATTGTCTGATAATGAGCAAGGAATATCCGTCTTTCTGCTAAACAGGATGTATTGAACTCATAATTCATTAGATCCTTTTGATGAATGTCAACTAAGTATCGTAAGTAAATTGCTCCCGCTTGTTCAAACATTTGATAACCATAGTCACTCTTTACTAAACGATCAATATGAGTCAGACTCCATAGAATTTGATCAATCCCTTTTTCTGGCCTTAGGGTGGAGAAATGAAACGAGTAAACTCTCTCTTCATCCAAAAACCAATCACAGGTCTCGATCCAGGATTCTATTTCATCATGAGTCTGAAACCTTTGCCCTTTTCTTATCCATGAATAGATCTCTTTACTTGTATGACTTAGATATCTCGTATTTCTCGAAAAAGTGATTCGATTGATGGGATTTGGTATGATACTTATGAGATCGATGAGATTGAAAAATATCTTCTGTAGAAATTTGACCCCATAAGCGGGACCACCACCAAATAGCGCAAAACCCAGTATTTCCGCTAGAAAATCTTCTAATTGTTCCCGAGCAACTAGAAAGAGATTCTTTAACCAGAAAGAATTCGGTTCAGGTTTAGGATACCCATCCACAAGTTTGTACACCTCAATCGTGTATGATGGAATCGTCAAAGATTTTATCCTCTCGAACTCTGTCTGTAACTCACTAGAGTCTAGGGAAACAGAGAAAAGAAGTACCTGAACGAGACATCCAGCAAGAAGAAGAAGTAAAAGGCTTGAATAGAGGAACTCCCGAATATTTGGCGAGCTCAGATGTGTCGATATCAATGGTGACTCATTATTTCGATGAATCATTTCTTCGACCCGAAGAAGCCTACGGAAACACTTCCACGAAATATCACTTGAAATCTCACTTATCGGTGTCCACAATCCCCACAATTTGAGCTTAAGAGCTCGCCATTTTAGCTTAAGAATTCGCCATGCTGATCTGTGCATAATAGAATGAAAAATGGATACAAATTTGTGACTGCTACTTAGCATCGGCAATAGGTCTGAAAAAGCATCTAAAAATAGAAAATTTAGATATTTGTACCCTGTCGAAGTAAAGAACCATGGCATATATGTTTGGAATAGATTCCATTTTGATAGAGTTGAAAAAGCACTATCTCGTTGAAAGGTTCTATCCATCTGCCCTTTCTCAACGTCTTTCTTT